ATTCAACACACTTCCACTGCAGTGTCCGAGTAGATACTGTTACTTTCTCTCGAACCATAGTAATATTATTTGATCAAATCATTGAATTATTTATTTCTCTTGAAATCTCTTCAATGGTTACACACGTCTTTTTTTAGGGGGCCTACAGCCATTATGTGGCATAGGGGTTACATCCCGTATGAAACTTAATAGTATACCACTTCTACGAATAGCTCTTAATGCCGCATCTCTCCCGAGACCCGGGCCCTTTATCATGACTTCTGCTCGTTGCATACCTTGATCCACCACTGTCCGAATAGCATTTCCCGCTGCGGTTTGAGCGGCAAATGGTGTTCCTCTTCTTGTACCCTTGAATCCACAACTACCGGCGGAGGACCAAGAAATTACTCGACCCCGTACATCTGTAACAGTCACAATGGTATTGTTGAAACTTGCTTGAACATGAATAACTCCCTTTGGGATTCTACGCGCATTCTTACGTGAACCAATACGTCTATTTCTACGTGAACCAATTTTTGGTATAGGTTTTGCCATATTTTATCATCTCATAAATATAAGTCAGAGATATATGGATATATCCATTTCATGTCAAAACGGATCCTGGTTTTTTTACTGATTTTTTTGTACATCTGTATATCAGGTCCTTTAGATTTCGGGAGTCCTTTTTGATTTAAAAAGATTATCCTTGTCTTTGTTTATGTCTCGGGTTGGAACAAATTACTATAATTCGTCCCCGCCTACGGATCAATCGACATTTTTCACAAATTTTACGAACGGAGGCCCTTATTTTCATATTTGTCACTCCTTTTCTTAATTCTGAATCTACTTAATTTAATTGGAAGAAAATAAATTTCTTAAAATTTTTAACTTCGAATTGTATCCCTACGAAAGAATGTTGAAATCAAAAAACCACCCAATTATTTGAGTCTTTACTTTTGAATATACTGACTATAATATACAAATTATATTCCCTTTAGTTGAATCATAAGAACTTACCACAATTTTGTTAATTTACTATGATTATATTTAATTTATAGGGAGTATATGTATAAAATTACGTTGAACCTTTCCCGAAGCAAAACCTAGCCCGAAGCAAAACCTAGAATCGGATTTTTGTTATCTAAACGAACTCGAAACATACATACCATTAGGAGGTAGCTCAGTAATTAAACCTTCGCAAATCCGTTTTTGTTCTTTCTCTTTCATTCCAGGTAAAACGACTTTGAAGCATCAACTAATTAAAGAGGCATAATATTATAAACCTACCCTTTACTCTTTTTTTCACAAATAGGAAAGTTTCGCATATGATTTGGCTATCAGAAAGATTACCATATATAACACAAAATTTCCCCGCCGATTCCTTCTATTCGAGCCTCTCGGTCTGTCATTATCCCTCGAGAAGTAGAAAGAATTACAATCCCCATTCCGCCTAAAATTCTCGGAATTCGTTGATAGTTAGAATAGATTCGCAGGCCGGGCCGACTGATCCGTTTTAAATTTAAAACAGTTCTATATGGTCCTTTCCTATTCCTTCGATGTCGTAGGGTTAAAACCAAAAAAAAATTATTGCTTTCCTGATGTTTTCTCACGTTTTCAATAAAACCTTCTCGTAAAAGAATTTTAACAATATTTTCAGTGATATTAGTAGATGGTATTCGAACTGTTCTTTTTTCATTCATGTCAGCATTTCGTATAGAGGTTATTATGTCAGCAATAGTGTCTTTACTCATGATAAACTAAGATTATTGTTGCCCCCGAATTTTGATATAATCAACATGCTCTATTTATTTTTTCTGAATTCATAAATATTTATGAATTTTAAAAGGTATATACGTGATATACAAACAATCTACTAATTAAAGTAATCCATTTCATTCAAATACTATAAAAACTCTATTAAAAACTATATTACGGTATTCCCTTATAATACTTCGGGTGCTAATGAAACTATTTTAGTGAAATTTAGCTGTCTTAATTCCCGGGGGATCGCGCCAAAAATTCGGGTTCCCTTGGGATTTCCTTCTTGATCAATAACAACTGCAGCGTTGTCATCATATCGTATTATCATACCGTTGTCGCGTTTGAGTTCTTTACAAGTACGTACAATTACAGCTCGGATCACTTCTGATCTTTCTAGAGGTGTATTTGGTACTGCTTCTTTGATTACAGCAACAATAACGTCACCAATATGAGCATATCGTCGATTACTAGCTCCTATGATTCGAATACACATCAATTCTCGGGCCCCGCTGTTATCGGCTACATTCAAATGGGTTTGAGGTTGAATCATATCTTTTTTTATTGATTTTGTCTTTTTCAATGGAAGGGGTGAAAAAAAAAGAAATATTGTTTGTTCAAAACAAGAAACCTACAATTGTTTTTTTTTATTAAAAAAATTCTTTCCTTTTGTTCTACATTTCTATCCTATACTGAAAGAATGAATTGAGTTCGTATAGGCATTTTTGATGCCGCTATTGAAATAGCCCTTCTGGCTATATTTTCTGCTACTCCGCTCATTTCATAAAGTATTCTGCCAGGTTTAACAACAGCTACCCAATATTCGGGAGATCCTTTCCCCGAACCCATACGTGTTTCGGTCGGTCTTACTGTAACTGGTTTGTCTGGAAATATACGTACCCAGATTTTTCCACCGCGGCGTGCGTTTCGTGTCATTGCTCGACGCCCCGCTTCTATTTGTCTAGACGTGATCCAAGCGGGTTCAAGTGCTTGAAGAGCATATCTACCAAAGCAAATACGATTACCTCGATAAGATATTCCTTTCATTCTTCCTCTATGTTGTTTACGGAATCTGGTTCTTTTGGGGTTATAGTTGATGGTTGTTTATCAATTCCATCCATCTCTACTACAGAACTGGACATGAGAATTTCTTCTCATCCAGCTCCTCGCGAATTAAACGATTAAAAATAAAATACATGGTGAATAATATACTGAATCGGGGTATTCTTTGAAATTGCATTTATTCATTTATTTAATAGAATAATAATTTTTTTTATCTTTTTATTTTATATATAATTAACCACGTATTCTATGTATTCTATTTAATGTTATAACGAATCTTTATTTTATTTTGCTTTTTCTTATCATATCGAATTTAGTTCGAATTTATTCAACCTTCTAAAAAAAAAATTCGCGGGCGAATATTTACTCTTACAACTGAATGTTGAAAGATTAGTTTATGACAACACAATCTTTCAAAAAAAAATTTGGTTCGTTCCGCCATCCTACCTACTGAATTATTAGGATTCCTTTTCAATAGAATCTTATGCATTCACAGGTTCTGTCGTTCCCACCACCTCTTGAGTAATGATTAGGTCTGAATTCTACAACGGAGCTCCTAATGAAATTGAAATTTTTGAGTCAACCTTCTCAGTCTTTATTGGCTCGGGGCTCTTTATTTGTGGTTCTATCCACGTATTTGTCTAATTAGGGATCAATCAGTATTGATGCTTTATTACATTCTTTTTTATTTTATGAGATGACTCATAGACCGTACATATTGGAATCATATATCGTTGATATTCTTTTTCTATCTTTCTCTCACCTTTCCATTTATCTGTATACTTTTCTTGCTTTACAACCAATAATCAGATTGGGTTTTATTTTTTTTTGCAAAAAAGATTTCAGTTGCTACAATGATATGACTTATATATCCTATATATCTATATCATATTTTGACTGGCTCTTTCTTTATATCCAGATAATGCGAAGCGATGAGTTGGTTATTAGTTCTATAGTTATTAGTTCGTACTACGAGTTGTTCCATTTTTTTGAATCCTAATAACAAAACCAACGAGTCACACACTAAGCATAGCAATTATATCAAATGATTAATTGAATTTTTATTCAACCTTATAGAATTGTTCATTTTTTTATCACTAAATAGAAATAGAACTAAATACAAGTTAAGTAAATATTTATTATTCTTCGTCTACAAATATCCAAATTTTGATACCTAATACCCCATAGATAGTTCGAACTGCGTAGGAACAATAGTCTATTTTGGCTCGAATGGTTTGTAGAGGAACCCTACCTTCTCTGATCCATTCGACACGTGCAATTTCTTTTCCGTCGATACGACCCGCAATTTGTACTTGAATTCCTTTTGTACCTGCTTGCTCAGTTAATTCAATAGCTTTTTTCATTGCTTTGCGAAATGAAACTCTATTTTTTAATTGCCCGGCTATAAATTCCGCAAGAATATTGGGGTGCCCATAAGGGTTTACAATTCTCGTAATAGCAATGTTGAGTTTTCGGTTTACACAATTGAGTTCTTTTTGTACATTGAATTGTAATTCTTCGATTTTGCGAGTCCTTTCTTCTATTAATAACTTGGGGAATCCCATATAGATTATGACTTGAATCAAATCGATTCTTTTTTGAATCTCTATACGTGCAATTCCCTCGACATTAGAGGATATTTTCAGATTTTTTTGTACATAATTTTTGATACAATCTCGTATTTTTTGATCTTCTTGTAGATCTTCGGAATAATTTTTGGGTTGTGCAAACCAAAGAGAATGATGCCCTTGGGTTGCGCCCAGTCTGAAACCAAGTGGATTTATTTTTTGTCCCATAGTCCCCCACTACTATATATATCGTGAAACATCATATCGGTGTGTTTTTTTTTATTCGTTCGGATTTTTTTAAGCATAATTTGTAGTTTTTCTAATATGGAATATTCTTTCTTTACTTTAAATATTCCTCCTTTACTTTAAATATTCCTCAGCTGCTTTTTCCTTTTATCTATATTCTAGTTGTTCATCTGTTCATCTACCGATATATCTTTTAACACAATAGTTATATGACAGGTGGATCTTCTTATCGGATAACTCCGCCCTCGAGCTCGGGGTTTTAATTTTTTCACAGTCGTACCCTCGTTGACTTCCGCTTTACTAATGATTAAACTTGTTTCATTCAAACCTTTATTGTGATTAGCGTTTGCTGCTGCAGAATAAACCAATTTTAAAATGTCATAACAT